ATCCAGAAAAAAACACCAATACTAAGATCGGCTAGAACAAGGTGATCACCAAAAGGAATTACTGAATAACTTAGAAAGATAGATATTACGGCTATGGATGGTCCGATACTGAATAAACGAGGATCTCCGGTAGATGGAATAAGGTTCTCTTTCAAAAGTAGTTTTGTCCCATCTGCTAGAGCTTGAAGAATTCCTAAAGGGCCAGCATATTCAGGTCCGATACGTTGTTGTATTCCTGCAGATATTTCTCTTTCTAACCAAACAATTACTAGTACACCTATTGTGATTCCTAATACAAGAGTCAAAATAGGGACAAGCATCCACATGATCCCATAGACTTCTTTTAAGGATTCCAATTTGGAAAAAGAATTGATAGTCTCTATTTCTGTTGTATCAATTATCATTTCAACGATCAACTTCTCCCATAATGATATCTATGCTACCTAGTATTGTCATAATATCAGCCAATTTCATTCTTTTAACTAACTGAGGAAGAATTTGCAAATTGATAAAACCTGGTGGGCGAATTTTCCATCTCCAAGGAAAAACGCTCTGATCTCCTATGAGAAAAATTCCCAATTCTCCTTTTGGGGCTTCAACTCTCACATAAAGTTCTTGTTTCGACAATTCAAAAGTTGGAGAGGGTTTTTTACTAATAAACCGATATTCAAAATCATTCCATTCAGGATCTTTTAATCTGTCAAAACGTCGGATTTCTAAATTTTCGTAAGGCCCTCCTGGAATTCCTTCCAGAGCCTGTTGAATAATCTTTATGGATTCTGTCATTTCACCAATTCGTACTAAATAACGAGCTAATGAATCCCCTTCTCGTTGCCATTGAACCTGCCAATCAAATTCGTCGTAAGACTCATAATGATCAACTTTACGAAGATCCCATTCTATTCCGGAAGCTCGTAGCATTGGTCCCGATAAACCCCAATTTAATGCTTCGTCTCCCCCAATAATGCCTACGCCTTCAACTCGTTCTAAAAAAATAGGATTCCGGGTAATAAGTTTTTGATACTCAGCGACCCCTGTTAAAAAATAATCGCAAAAATCCAAACATTTATCTATCCAGCCATAGGGTAGATCGGCAGCCACTCCTCCGATACGAAAAAAATTATGCATCATTCGCATACCGGTGGCAGCTTCGAAGAGGTCATATATCAATTCTCTTTCTCGAAAAATATAGAAGAAAGGGGTCTGCGCACCAATATCCGCCATAAAAGGACCGAGCCATAACAAATGAGAAGCTATCCGACTCAATTCCAACATAATGACTCTGATATAGCTAGCCCTTTTAGGTACTTGAATATTGCCTAATTGTTCGGGTCCATTTATGGTTATTGCTTCTGTGAACATAGTAGCTAAATAATCCCAACGTGTTACATAAGGCAAATATTGTATAATTGTTCGATTTTCCGCAATTTTCTCCATCCCTCTATGTAAATAACCCAATATTGGTTCGCAGTCGACAACATCTTCACCATCTAGAGTAACGATGAGTCGAAGAACACCGTGCATTGATGGGTGCTGAGGCCCCATATTGACTATCATGAGGTCTTTTCTTGTAGTTGGTGCAGTCATAAGTTTTTTACCGATTCATTCTTCCATGAATTGCTGAAAGTGAAAAGAAGTTCATCAAAATTTAATCGAAACATATAAGTGAAAATGAAATGACTCTTCAAATTAATAAAATTAACGAGTTTTTGTCTCTCGAATGTTCAACTGATTAATTAATTCTTTATAACGTACTCTATTTTTTTTTGCCAAATAAGCTAGCAGTCGTTGACGTTTTCCCAAAATTTTCTTCAAACCTCTCTGAGATAAATAGTCTTTTTTGTGCAATTCTAAATGTGAAGTAAGTCTACGTATCTTATTGGTGAAATTGAATACTTGAAATTCAACAGATCCTCTCTTTTCTTCTTGAAAAATAACTGAAATGACAGAATTTTTTACCATAAAAGAATTTCCCCTTTCTTTATTTTACAGATATGGATTTTATCGAATTTTATCGATCAGTAATAATAATGCCAGTAATTTGAACGTGGTATATAGACTTAATTTCTTTATGAACTCCTAATTTTATCAATTCCAATAAATTAATCAAATTCCCAATTTGATTCAGATAGGAATACAAAAAGGTGGTAGGTAGATTTTTGTCATTCACAAAAGCGAATAATTTAAACCTAAAATCCTAAAATGAAGAAGATTCTGTTGATTCATTTCTAGATCTAATCGATACCTTATTGATTTAGTATCGTCTACTCGAATTAGATTCGAATGAGATGTAAGACAAGGCATGTGTGCATTTGTTTGCTTTCAGATACTCTATACGAGACAGGGTATATAGTACTATCAATTAATTTTCAATCGTGGATACATATGTATCCTTAAGATACTGAAACGGCTACCATTATTGGTATCAAACCAATAACGATTCATACAAGCTAAATCTTCTAATCGATAATTAGGCCAAAGAAAGAACTTCAATTTAATTAATTCTTTTTTCTCTTTATAAAGAGGTTTCCTTTCATCCAAAAATTGACTCCAGTTTTTTACATTGGTTTCGTTGCAAAATACTGAATTTCTATCGACGCCATTCCAATTCAAAGAATTAAAAAAACTTCGAATTCTCAATTCTCTACGACGTCTAGACCATAAAATATTTTCAGGAACAAGCAAATCAAAATGATTTTTGTCTGTATTTATTCTTTGAGTTTGAGGTTGCAGAATGAATTCATCAAAATTCTTTTTATCAACATATCTTTGTTCTCGGTATCTTTGATTAATTTGGTGTTTACTTTTATGAACCAATGAAATACCTATGGTTTGATACATAATAAATTGTCCATTATTTTTTACAGACAACCGAATAGGTTCGATAATCAATATCCCCTTCTTCATCAATTCTGTAAGAGTTAAATTCGCCTGAATCAGCATTATATCCAAACTCATTTCTCCCCTTTGAATTGACGATACAGTAATTTGGTTTGGATTTATCAGTCGAAGCAGGAGACAATATACCTTGATATTATCGAGCATTCTTTGATTCAAAGCATCGTTCCATCTCAATTGAAAAAGCAAATAACGTTTCAAGAATAAATCTAGTTCTGCTTCCGTGTTGCTTTTGTATTGTTTTTTCTTTTTACCCTTCTTTGTGTCTGATTCTGCGTAATCTTTTTCAAGATCCTTTTTATGTTTTGAGAGAATAGGGCGCAGATTTACTTTGTTTTCTATATCTGATCCACGCTCTCTTTCTCCTTGACTTGCGGGTTCTTTTGCTTCTTGAATTCGATTCTTTATTTTTTTATTTGATTTTTGGTTTTTATTGATGTTTTTATTTTGACTAAGATTTTCGTTTGTATTCAAATTTAAAAGAAGTAATTTGCTTGGTATAATCCACGGTTTTATTTTATATACATTATAAAGTAGTATAAATTCTGGGAAGAACCAAAATTCCAGATTGAATATGCGACGGTTAAATATTTTTTCATTCATTCCCATCCAATCAAAAAAGACTTTTTTCGAATTTTTTTGAGTGTTTTCTGAATTTTGATGAGTTGTAAGATAAAAAAGGCCTTTTTTATCGATTTTGTCAATTATTTGATAATTATTAATACCAATTTTAGTATTTGGATTACTGTTGGTATCGATCTTAACCCAGGCCTCAATATCTTCTTTTTGTCTAAGAGAAAAATGGATAATTTTCCAATCAAAATATTTTCTATCGAGATTTCTTTCTATATATAGAATATTGCCTTTTCTTAGATAATTATTGATATCAAGATTGCCGGACATATCAAAAAAGTTGTGTTTGGGCGTGTTTGAATTATAAGAAATTTCGAGGTTCTTATTTACTTGAAAGGGTAATATAGAAATAAATGACTCACTTTTATTTTCATAATTAATCGATTTATATGATAAAAGATCATATCTATAACATTTTGAAAACTTATCTTTTTGGTTTGATAATGAATAGAGTTCAGAATCATTTTCTTTTTTGTAATGAATTAATTGGTCGTTTTCATATGAATTCCATTTGTTTAAATTTCGATTTTTATTTTGAGCCATACAACTTTGATTAACCCTATTTCGCCATTTTTGTGGCATTAATCTAGACCATCTAATCTGAGATAAATCGTATTGATAATGCTGTCTTAACCAGTTTTTCCATTGATTGATTCTATAATTCTGAAGTTTCTTATGTTTTAATTCGGAATGAAATATTCCTAGTGTTCTAAAATAGTCCTTTATTTTAGTCTTAAGGAAAAAAGACGTTCTGTTATATTGAAGAACAGATCTAAATTTAGCCAAATTAATAACTTGGGTTTGTGATAATTTGTAAAATACATATGCTTGTGACAAGTAGGATAAATCAAAAAAAATATGTGAATTTTTCTTACTAATATTAGAAAGGGACTTTTTTATAGTCGAAATAAAGTGAATTTTTTTTTGATTATTAATTTTTTCTTGATTTATTTCATTATTGGAAATGTATTTATCAATCAATTTATTTGTTGATTCAAGAAAGAGTTGTGTATTAATTCTGGGAATATTAATGATAGATAAAAATAGATCGATGTATAATCTTTGAATGAATAATTTTAGAAAATAATGGAATTTCCATATTAATCGAGTATTTCTTCTTTTTAATATTTGGAAAATATTTTTTGGCGATTCTAATTTTTTACTATTATTTGTTTTATTAGGACTAATGTCTATTTCTGGAGTTACTTTCTTTTTCTCTTTTGTAATTCTTTCTATTTGATTTTTGATTGTACTTGTTCTATCAGTCAAATCCTTCATTTTGGTTTCTATCAGTGAAGAATTTGGCCAATTTCCAGATTCAATTTGACTAAATGATTCGTTAATTATCTGATTACTAATTAGAGAATCTTTTTCTTTTTTCGTTTCATTCGATTCAGATATTTCTTTGAATCTAAATAATACAATTAGAATGACTTTTGAAACTTTTGAAAGTTCTTCTCTTATTTTTT